CCACACCCATTTCTCCATATTTGGTATTTTGTTCCCTTGAAATCTCTTTCTTTGCTACAGCTTATAAAAATCGTTGCTTTTGACGATGCATATGTAGAAAGCCCATTTTTTTTTCTAGTTATTTTTCTTCTAGTATTTATATTTAAATTTAATTTACTAGTACTAGCCAATTTAATCCTTTTTTCCTTCTTTCTATAGTGGAGATAGTCGCACGTAATGACAGATCACGGCCATATTATTAAAAGCTTGTGGTAAGAATGGATTCCGCTCTAGTGCCCGAAAATAATATTCCAAAGCCTTCGTATGCTCTCCATTACTTGTGTGTATAAGGCCTATGTTATAGAGTATATAACTTCGATCATAGGGATCAATTTCTGATCGCGTAGCTTCATAATAATTTTGCAAAGCTTCCGCATAATTTCCTTCAGATTGAGCTGACATCCGTTACGGTCGTCATTCTATTCAAAGAATCCCCGTTCCAGAACCGTACGTGAGATTTTCTTTCATCTCATACGGCTCCTCCTTTCTGTGCATAGTATCAAAAAGAATAATCCATGGGATCAAAAAAAAAAAAATATCCTTTTATGAACTGATAGGGGCTGGTATTTTTACAAGAAATCTCTAGCCATCCTTCCTGCAAGAGGTTTTTTTCTTAACACCAACCATATAAGTGTTAGATAGAAATGGTAACTCCAACAATTTCTTTGTCCCTAGCGCCCCTATTTCCAGGAATTAGTCACTTCAACAATCTTCGATGGTTATACGGGTATCCAAAATACAAACGAGATGGATGTTTGTTGTCCCAACCATTTTTCTTAGTCCCGATACAAATAAGTAAAAGGGGTATTTATAACAAAGTTTTCGCGTTGTTGATTCCTAGGTGTAGTGCTTCTTCCCCTATATCACCTATTAGTACTAGTAAAGTAGACTAGGATTAACCTGCAATATAGATAGAACCTAACCTATAGGTGTAACCTTTCGCTCAATACTCAAATTGACGATTGAAGTATCTGAGGCCGTATCAATCGAGGATACACGACAGAAGGCATTGTTCTATCTCCAAACTTCACCTTCACCAAGCGTAGGTTTATTTCCATATAATTTTTTCTTTCTATCCTCAACCCGAAACATGTCTCTTTCTTGTAAGACTGATAGCTAAAAAAAAAAAAAAGAATCAAATCGCACCATCTCTGTAATAGGTAAATGCTTCTTTTTCTCCTGAAGTTGTCGGAATTATTCGTAATAAGATATTGGCTACAATCGAAGAGGTCTTATCAATAAAATTTCCATTTATCCGAGATCTAGGCATAATTAGCAACCTATTCTTTAATTCTTCTCAATTCCCCTCAGGGGAAATGATCTCACAAACAAAGGAATTGTACAGTACAAAATAACATAAAAAGAGACTAATTCTAAAAAAATATAGACTTTCCACTAAAATTGTGACCTTTTGGCAGGGAGAGATAGGAAATATTTGAATATGATTGTATTTCATCCAAATTTTGTAGTATCCCGAACTATTACTAATTTCATTTAACTAAGTTTAAGAACCAGGGACTTTATGTTCCTACACTACCTAAAGATTCTGGGAACTCGAGAAGTTTTGATTTGATCATGATTAAAAGAGGAAAAAAAATAGAATAGAATAATTATTCTTTAATAAAAAAAGTCACCATCATTTTTTGTTTGTATAACGTGTATACACTATACAGTCGAAATATAAAAACTATGGAACAATTTATCCATTTGTAATAAAAAGATCTATGGGGTAAGTAATTAGAGGAGTTGTCGTTGATAAATCTGGGATTGGAAAACCATTTTTTATTCCTATGGAACCATAGTCTAAATGTAACCCTAGTATAAAATATAGATTCTTCAGTTGATTTATTCTAAGTTAAGTCATTGGTCTTATCCGATATAATAAAAAAAAAAAATAAGGAAAGATCGTCGTCTTAACAAACATTAATGGAGATCCCCCCCCCCTTTTTTTTCCTTAACAAGAAAAAGAGTTTTTTATTCTTTTACGAAGTAAAAGGAATATTAAATATTTTTATTTGAAGATTTTAGGAAAAGTATTACATTTTCATTAGAATAGATTGGTTGTACCTGTACTGCAATAATATGAATTACTCGCTATTCACTCGGTTTATGGTCAATAATAAGATTATGTTATGTAGGAGAGATGGCCGAGTGGTTCAAGGCGTAGCATTGGAACTGCTATGTAGGCTTTTGTTTACCGAGGGTTCGAATCCCTCTCTTTCCGTTTCTGTACCTTCATCTAATTCACCAAGGTTACTTAACACAATGTATCAAGTAACAATTTAAACCATTATTTTCATTCTATTCTATAAGACCCTTATTTGTTTGATTTTCTATTCCTAATTACTGTGGTATGTAAAAAAATACCGAAAAGCGCGAAAAAGGAATGAGAATTTGACTGCCGATTGTTGTGATACATAAATTGGAAAAATCTGGATAAAAAAGCCCTTAGCTTAAGCTTAGATTGATATTAGATATATTACATTTATATCGATATCGGCGAAAAGCGAGCAAAAATATCCGACCCTTCCCTTGTTATTTTTGTTGGGTCAAGTCTGACGAGAATAATATTCTACGACTAAGAGCTCATTTATTTTCAAACCGATCCATTTACTATCTATTATTTGATTTACTAATCCTTTATTATGGAATGAGTCAATAGTCAAATGTTTCGGCACCTCCTCGTGAGAGGATAAAGCAATATTATTTTGAATCAGAGCTTTCGATCTTTGCTTATCCTTTGTAGCAATAATATCCCGGGGTTTGCAACGATAACTTGGTATATCTACTATACGACCATTAACTAAAATATGTCTATGGTTAACTAATTGCCTGGCTCCAGGAATGGTCGAAGCCATGCCCAATCGAAAAAGGATGTTATCCAAACGCATTTCAAGTAGTTGTAGTAAAACCTGACCTGTTGATCCTTTGGCTTTTCCAGCGATATGCACATATCTAAGTAATTGTCGCTCTGTCAGACCATAATGAAAACGCAATTTCTGTTTTTCTTCTAGACGAATACGATATTGTGATCTTTTACCAGAGCGCAATTGATTTTTAAGATCACTTCCGGATCTAGGTCTTTTACTAGTCAGTCCTGGCAAAGTCCCCAGACGGCGTATTTTTTTGAAACGAGGTCCTCGGTAACGAGACATAAAAACTCCTTTATTTTATTATTATTTTATTATTATTTAAGAAATGATATTGATATAATATAATATATAATTAAATATAAATATAATTAAGAAATGATATAGAAATGATAATTAAGAAATGATATAGATATAATATATAATAAATAGATATAAGGATAAGGATAATAAATAGATATAAGGTTAATTAATAGTTATTAATAAGGTGAATTTTTAGTTATTAATTTAAAATTATTAATTAATTTTAATTAATTTAATTAATAAAGCGTTTTATGATTTGTTTTTATGATTTGTTCTGTAGAGGTCTAATTACTCCAATTTTTTATTCATAGTTGGAAGTTACCACGGCATAAGATAATATAACAGATGAGCAACTCGACATTTGGAGAAAAGAGAAGAGTCTTTTCAATATTCTTTGATCTCAAGGGGGGATCATCAATCATGGAAAAAGAAAAAAAAAATAGGGAAAAAGCCAGCTATCGGAGTCGAACCGATGACCATCGCATTACAAATGCGATGCTCTAACCTCTGAGCTAAGCGGGCTCATATAACAGAAACATAAAAGAAAAATAATGCATAGGAATTCCGGAAATCGTGAGGATCCTCACTATTAGCAATTTTTTTTCTTCTTTCTCATCTCAAGCTCGTGCGTATTATGTATTCTTTATATTCTTTGTATCTTATATATTATATTCCATATATTTTATAAAGCCATAACATCATATTTTCTAATAAAATAGATTTTGAATTTATATTTCAATTTCAAATAAAAAAAAAATATAAATTCAATCAATATTATATATTATTATTATTTTATTTTATATTCATTTAATTTTGATATAATTATATAATGATATAATTATAAATGATAATGATAATATTATAATATTAATATAATAAAAATATAATAAATATAATATAAAAATATAAATATAATAATAAAAATATAATTCTAATATAATAATAAATAATATATAAATAAAATATAATATAATAATATATAATATAATATATAATAATATAAATTAATATAATTATAATATAATATATAATAATATATATAATATAAATATAATAAATATAATAATATAATATATATATATTATATTCTAATCTATAATCTAATTATATTCTAATCTAATTCTAATTTTTTTATATTATTATTTTTTATTTATATTATTATTTTTTATATTATTATATTCTATATTATTATATATATTATATATATTTATATTCTAATTATTTTATTCATTCTAATTATATTATTTTTAATTAAATTATTTTTTATTATATATCGATTGTGTATTATATATTATATTATTATTATAAATAAAATAATTTTATAATTTATAATTTTTTATTTATTAGAATTTATTTTATTAGAATTTATTATTATATTAGAATATTATTAGATTTAGATTAGAATTCTAATTTTTATTTTGTTGATTGATTATATTGAAATTGAATTATTATTTTATATTGAATCATATTATATAACTTTTTAATTAAAAATTAGAAATTTAATTTGAATGTAAGATATAAATTTATGAATTGACTAATAAAGTTTTGATTAGAAAAGAAAAAAAAAAAAATCCAATTAGAACAGCATATTCTATTAATTTATAATTTAATTTAATTAATTATATTCTTATATTAGTTATATGCACTATAGCGGATAAATCGGTTCTAAAAAAAAAAATAAGGATAAAGATACAATCCAGATCATAATGAGACATTCCTCCGGTTTCATTCGGAAAGCAAGGAAATAGCACGAAAAAAGAGAAGAATGAATATCGACCGTTCCAGTATTCCAAATTCCACCGGAAAAATAAAGGAGGGAGGGACATAGATATATGGGATATATCTTATCCATATTGAATTGCGGATACATCAATGATAGAATCAATTTTGATTGGATAGGTATGGGTCATCTGATAGAGATTAAAAAAAAGAGGATAGGTAAAAAATAGCAGTAAATGTTTTTTCGCTCGCTATAGGAATCAGTATCTAATTAATCGTTTCTTATAATCTAAAGTTAATAAAAAAAAAAAGAAGTGGAAGGGATCACAATAGGATTCTGATCTCAAATCAAAAGGGGATATGGCGAAATAGGTAGACGCTACGGACTTGATTGCATTGAGCCTTGGTATGGAAACCTACCAAGTGGTAACTTCCAAACTCAGAGAAACCCTGGAATAAAAAATGGGCAATCCTGAGCCAAATCCTTGTTTTTTTTTTTGAGAAAAAAAGGATAGGTGCAGAGACTCAATGGAAGCTGTTCTAACAAATGGAGTTGATTGCATTGCGTTGGTAGCTGGAATTCTTCTTTTTCTATCTAAATTACAGAAAAGATAACCCTATATACCTAATACGCACGTATATATACTGACATATCAAACGATTAATCACGACCCAAATCCATAATTATATAATTATTATATATATAATAATTATTATTATTATATATATTAATTATATATTAATATATTATATATTTATTTTAATTTATTTTATATATTAATTTAATATAATTTAATATAATAATATAATATAATAATAAAAATTATAATATAATATATAATATTATAATATAATAAATAATAAATAAAATATGAAAAATGAAAGAGTTATTGCGAATCCATTCTAAATTGAAATTGAAGTAAGAGTCGAATATTCAGTGATAAAATCATTCACTCCAGAGTCTGATTGATCTTTTGAAAAAAAAATGATTAATCGGACGAGAATAAAGAGAGAGTCCCTTTCTACATGTCAATACCGACAACAATGAAATTTATAGTAAGAGGAAAATCCGTCGACTTTAGAAATCGTGAGGGTTCAAGTCCCTCTATCCCCAAAAAAACCATTTGACCCCCTAAGTATTTTTCCTCCTTTCGCCGGTGACTCAAAATTCACTATGTTTTCCATTTACTCTACTCTTTCACAAAAAGATCCGAGCGTTTTATGCTTAGTTTAGCACAAGTTTTTGTGCAATACACGTACAAGAAAATATATGTACAAAGACTCCCGAGTATTTCATTTTTCACTATTCACAATCTATATTGTTTTGTTAGGTTATCCTTACACTTATAAATATAAAAAAATCTTCCCTTTTTTTAAGACCAAAAAAATTTCAGGGATTAGGTAAGGGTTTTAAAACTTTTTGTCCTTTTAATGGACATAAACACAAGCAAGTCCCTAGTAAGATAAGGCAATGCATGGAAAATGGTCGGGATAGCTCAGTTGGTAGAGCAGAGGACTGAAAATCCTCGTGTCACCAGTTCAAATCTGGTTCCTGACACGTGATTAATTATTGGAAAAATACTCATAGAAATTCATTGAGACAGGTCGGGATACATATTCATTACGTTAATAGTCTAGAGCATGATATATACTTATTCTATAGCTATAGACCATATCGTTTTAAGATGAGTAAAATAGATGTATGGTAAAAAATTTGATTATGCTCCCTTTTCTTTTTTGTGTTTATATATGACCTCTTTCATTCAAAAAGTTTCATTTTTTAAATTATAATTAATTATATTATATATTCTATTCTTCTATTCATTTTATATTAATATTTTTTATTAATATATTATATTTATATTAATTTATTATATATTATATTAATTTATTATATATTATAATTATATTAATTTACATTTTTTAATCATATCATATTTAATCATATAAAATATATTTTAATCATATATATAATATAAAATAAATTAAAAGAATAAAAGAATAAATTAAAAGTATAGTTATATAATAAAGTATAGTTATATAATATAGTACTCAACTCAAAATTAAAATATCAAAAAAAAGTCTAGTCCGTTCTAGTCCGTAGGGGTTGAAGTAGAAAAATAGACAGGATGCATTTCATATACAGTACAAATTTAATCCGATCTTTTTTGATTGTTAAATTTAGAATTTTCCTTCATATTCTATTTCTTCACTCTTAATTATCTTACTTTCTGAGATTTATCTACGTGATACGCGCGGTACAAAGTTCATGGTACAGAACCCTTTTGATTCATTCTATTGCCTCTGCTTATTAAAAACGGATATCTTTAAAAATGAGGTCGGGGAATAATATCAATGAACCCCCTATAAATCAACTCATCTAAAATATGAAGTAGAATCAAGCTACCCTGTTTCATCTAGAACAGAACGTAAAAGTATTCCTTGACTTGAAATCAGGAATCGTGTCATATACGTAAACATTAGTTTCTTATCATTCAATGAGCATCTTGTATTTCATAGAAATTGGGGGTAATATAGTCCTTACGTAAAGGCCAGCCTATCCAACTTT